GGATTGTTTACGAAGAAAAACCAATAAAAATTCACATTCAGATACATAAGAATTGTAGAGGAACCAAAATAGTCTTTTATTTTCTTTTAAAAAAACATAAATAGTTTTATTATTCTGAATAAAACTATTCAGATTATGATATTTATGTAAAAAGAATCGCAATAAATGTAAAGAAGGAACATCTTGAATCCAGTATTGAAGGATTTGAACCAAAATTTCCAAATGGATAGGATGGGGTATTAATATATCTGACACATTATTTAAATGAGATAATTTATCCTCTAAAAAGGGAAATATTGAATGAATAGATCGTAAATTCTGAGATTTTGGTATTTCTTTTTCTTCGGGGGAAGATACTAATCGCAGCGAGAATGGAATTTCCACAATGACTGAAAAACCCTCAGATACTATTTGGGAATAAAAAAAATGAGAATAAAAATAATTGATGTGCCCACGGAGTCCATTTTGGTTAGAATCATTAACCGAATAAATCAAAAAATTCTGTTGATACATTCGAGTAATTAAACGTTTTATAAGTACTAAACTAGATTTATTGTCATAACCAATAAATTCTATGGGTTCATAAAAAATTGAACCTTTTAAACCATCATCATAAGCAAGTGTGTAAATAAACTCCTGCAAGAGAAGCGGATATAGGAAGTGTTGTTGCGGAGATCTAGCTTTTTTGAAATACCCTTGTAATTCTTCCATTTAAATTTTTGACTTGAAACAGAGACATAGGACAAGAGGCATTTTTGGGGTTATAAAATAATACATAGTGCAATATGGTCCGAACAGGGTATATAATTATGTATATAATTATGTAGATATAATTATATAGTAAGAATAGTAAGAACCTATACCCCGGAGACCTAGAATCCAATCAACAGGATCTCTTTCCTCTCCTTTTCTATACAATGGGTTTTTCCTTCGTTAAAATGACAAGAGAGTAAAAAATCCTTTATTTTTGCAACCCGATTGCTCTTTTGATTTTGGAAAAATTTTGATTCTCTTTACTTTTTACTTTATCAGTATACTGTTTCTTCTACACATCCGTTTCCAACCTATAAATAGAGAATAGTTAGGATTTATTTCATAAAAAAAAAAAAAAAAAAAGAATCCATTATTCACTCGCAGAAAACCCTTTTTCCGCACTGGCACTAATCTATTTTTAACATCTAATTAGATCGGGTCATTATTCCAATTTAAGAATATAAGCTCGTTGCTTTTTGTTTTACCAAAATTAGGCCTATAAAGACTCTATCCATTTATTCACTAGACCCAACTATAAATATGAATTTCCTTTGTCTCCTTCCAAAAATAACATATATAAAATATATTACAGTTAAGTAAGGATAAATTAAAAGTTCTATTTTAATAAAAATTATTACGACATGCTGTTTTTTCCTTCATTACCTTTTAGGATCAGTCGTGGTCTTATATAGACTCTACCAATAGTCTGGACGAATTCGTTGCTTCATCCAAATGTGTAAAAGATCATAGTCGCACTTAAAAGCCGAGTACTCTACCGTTGAGTTAGCAACCCGAATTGTAGATACGATAAAAAAAAAAAATGGGATTGATTGCAATACAGGATTCCGCCAAAATAAAAACATTGAACTAGCAACAAATCAAATTAAAAGAAAAATTTTTTAATCAATTATAAACACCAATCCACTAAATATAGGTAGAATTGGATTAAAAACACTTGATCCATTCCATTACGTCTTGTATGACAGTAAATTAAGTAAACACATCATTTAACTTTTGACTAAGGATAAAGCAAAGAAAAAAGCAATATGGGGCAGGAATAAACAAATCTATTTTATTTATCTACGATCAAATTATATTTGTATCAAATTATATTTGTTCGGTACGCCATTGTCAATATGAATAGAATGCTGATAAAAAAATTCTTAATAAATAAAATTAAGGCCTTGTGTTGGATTGGCACAATATAAGTAAGAAAATAAATTTTAATGCAAAAATAAATAAAGGCAGAGTATAGAAAAATATCGAGTTGATTCAATCAATAGAGGTACAATAACCTAAATTGACCCCGTCTTTGTCGGTAAATTCCAACAATAAAAAATAAATTATAATAAGTGAGCAAAAAAAGAACAAACAAATTCTGGAGAAATAATTACACAAAGATAGATGCTAGGACCCTCTCTTTTTTATTTTTATTAAAAATTTTTTGACTTTAATTTTAATTAAATTAACAGTTAATCCAATATTCCTTCTTTAAATAATTCTGCCTTCCTTAAAATATCATGAACAGTTACTGTGGGTTGAGCGCCATTTTCAAGGAAATATAGAATAGCGGGAACATTTGAATAGGTTTGATTCTTTATCGGATCATAAAAACCTACCTTTCGAAGATCTCTTCCTTCTCTTCGGGATCGAACATCAATTGCAACGATTCGATAGATGGCTCATCGGGATAGATGTAGATAAACAATGCCCCCCCTAGAAACGTATAGGAGGTTTTATCCTCATACGGCTCGAGAAAAAATGATTCTAATTTCTGTATATAACGGCAACTATGATACTATATAATTATATCAAATAATGAATAAATAATGAATTAGACTTTGATTAAAGTAGTTTTTTCTTCCTCTTTCCTTAAGAAAAAAATAAAGATCTCATTCGTACTCATAACTCAAGTTGGTTAATTCTGAGGAAATCCTTAGATATTTATTGAGCCGTCTCTAACCTCTTTTGTTTGTCTCGTCTCAAATCAATTTTTATTCCACATTTTATTTTGATCCAATTGTTGAGACAATTGAAAATAGTGTTTCCTTGTTCCGGAATCCTTTATCCTTGTTTTGTGAAATCATTGGGTTTAGACATTACTTTGGTGATACTTACTCCTTTCAAAAAGATAGCAACATACCTTTTGCTTTTTTCATATTTCTTTCTATAGAAAGAAATATGAGAGATTGATTCCCTTGTGATACACTTTATGATCGAAATAGTTTTACGAATTCCGACAAATCTTACTTACTTTTTTAATTTAAAACTTGTTTGAATTTTAACCCTTTTCAATTTATATATGGAGGATATACTTACAAAGTTGGTTCAACTTATTGATTTTTAGTGTCACTAACCCTAGATTCTTCCCCCAGTAAATGAATCAATACTTTCTGCTCGAGCTTCATCATGTACTTTTTTTAGATTAGAACCCAACACAAATTAGGTTCCTAGTAAAACAGAACAAACTATGTCGAGCCAAGAGCATCTTCATTCGTATAGAAAATGGCGGATGTCAAAATCCACAGTAAATCATGTCCTTCAAGTCGCACGTTGCTTTCTACCACATCGTTTCAAACGAAGTTTTACCATAACATTTCTCTAATTTAATTTCAAAACCGATATGGAATTGATTCAATATGAAATCATGAATAGTCATTGGATCAACTGATATGTATTATGATATTTTTATATAATATATAATTTTATATAATATATAATATGTATTTATTATATATCATATGGTCGGTCAATATGCTTTCTATTTTATATCCATTTTATTAATATCTATTATATTATAATAGATATTATCTATTTAATATAATTAATATTATATTAAGTATTTTCCTTTCCTTACTTTCTGTAAAGGGCTCACTCAGCAAGGATTCCATTTTTAACTCCATATCATATGAATATAATGAAATACAATACATAATATATATAATATAAAATGAGTTCCCAATTCCAGAATAAAATATATATTAAATCAAATAAAAATAAACTATTCCAATGACCCATAAAGGTTGGAAAGTTTATCGATAATATATAAATTTATCACACTTCTTCGAGTACCAAAGCAAAGATTTATATCATAAAAATTGAAGTTAAAAAATCATAATCATAGGAAGTCTGATCTTTTCGTATCTACCATAGAATTGACGTAAAGGTTCTTGGCTTGAACTTGAACCTGAAATAAAGCAAAATCCATATAAAAATGAAAAGCTTTATGCCTTACTTAGTATATTGCAAATCAAATGTAGAATTAGGCTACACCATTTTTTTTTTTTTTTTTTTACTTTAGGTTTTGGGGAAGAAAATAGAGACCCTTCAAGGAACTAACTTTAATATGAACTTCATATTTATCTAATTATCTAAATAGTAGGAATATCGCCTATAAGATGAATGATTAACCCAAAAATTCTTGATTCTTGAATTAAAAAAATAAAGATCTTTATTTCCAACTGCATTTGACACTTGATTCTGAGGGTCTGGGACGGAAGGATTCGAACCTCCGAGTAACGGGACCAAAACCCGTTGCCTTACCGCTTGGCCACGCCCCATTTATTCAACATTAATAAATAATAATATAATATTAATATTGGTTATTCGTCAATTCTAGTATGTAATATATTGTTGCTAGGCTTCTATATATGGAGAAATAGAAAAAAATTAATTGATCATTACATGGAATTCAATTAAGATATTGTATGAAAGTCAAATTCTTTGTATTCTCGTTTGAGAATTGAAAGAGGGTTTTTGATTTGGGAGAGTTCAAAAAAAAAGAAGGATTTTTTGGCCTGCCTTTTTCATTTTGACCTTAATATTATAAAAATGACTCAATCAAAATCAAATTATCTAATCTACAAGAACGAAATTTTTGTTATGCTTAATATCTTTAGTTTAATCTGTATCTGTCTTAATTCTATCCCTTATTTGAGTTCGAGTAGTTTTTTCTTCGGCAAATTGCCCGAGGCTTATGCTTTTTTCAATCCACTCATAGACATTATGCCTATTATACCTCTATTCTTTTTTCTCTTAGCCTTTGTTTGGCAGGCTGCTGTAAGTTTTCGATGAAATTGTTAATATTCTCCTAAATTCATTATTTTTTGAAAAAAAACACTTCGTTTTTTCAGTTTGATATAGGTCATATGTCAAAATAGCATACGCGGTACAAAAAAAATAGGTAATCTATTCCCCTAAAAATAAAAAAAAAAAAATGATCTTAATCTTGGAGATTTTGTAATGCT